ACCACCGCGAACCCCGGTTAGATTCAGGCATGATACACTTTTTATTTATTGGGAGAACCCAAGTACTCTCTTGCGGATCCATGAAACAACTCTCAGAAATCTTTTTCCCCTTTGGAAGATGCAGGAGCGAAACAATCAACCTATTGATATTGGAAGACCAAAAAGATTCTTCCAATGTCTCATTTCTGGGTCCAATGGAATTCATAGGTATAGGAAGAAGCCCCATCAAATAGAGATTTTTTCTTTCGACCATCCTTCGATTGTTAATACGAGATAGAAGGACCGCTACTACAAGCAGTACTACACCTTTGATCATGAAATATGGATTGCTTGTTGAACCCTGTGAATCGCGTGAAAGTAGGATACTCAAAATTCGGGGGTCAAAGAGTTTCATAAAACGTTCTTGGTGGAAAAAAATTGGAGTGAAAGATCCCACTGAATCGAATTTGATCCATGAATCTAAGAAATAGTGAGAATTCTTGATCTCTCTCAATTCCAAGATCCAGGATTTGAATGGATGTTGTTTCATTGATTCCTCTTTCATTGATTCCTCCTAAAGATTTCATTTCAATTGGAATTTGGTTATTCACGATGTACGATGATCCCTGTTAAGCATCCATGGCTGAATGGTTAAAGCGCCCAACTCATAATTGGCAAATTCGTAGGTTCAATTCCTGCTGGATGCACGCCAATGGGAACGTTCAATAAGTCTATTGGAATTGGCTCTCTCTCAATGGAGTCTCACCATCCATACATAACGAATTGGTATGGTATATTCATACCATAACATATGAACAATAAGAACTAGAATTCTTATCGATACTGGAACTCATAGGGAAGAAAATGGATTTATGGATGGAATCAAATACGCAGTATTTACAGAAAAAAGTATTCGGTTATTGGGGAACAATCAATATACTTCTAATGTCGAATCAGGATCAACTAGGACAGAAATAAAGCATTGGGTCGAACTCTTCTTTGGTGTCAAGGTAATAGCTATGAATAGTCATCGACTCCCCGGAAAGGGTAGAAGAGTGGGACCTACTATGGGACATACAATGCATTACAGACGTATGATCATTACACTTCAACCGGGTTATTCTATTCCACCTCTTATAGAGAAAAGAACTTAAAGTCAAATACTTAATAACAAGGGTAACATGGCCATACATTTATACAAAACTTCTACCCCGAGCACACGCAACGGAGCCGTAGACATGAAATCCAATCCACGAAATAATTTGATTTATGGACAGCATCATTGTGGTAAAGGTCGTAATGCCAGAGGAATCATTACCGCAAGGCATAGAGGGGGAGGTCATAAACGTCTATACCGTAAAATCGATTTTCGACGGAATGAAAAAGACATATCTGGTAGAATCGTAACCATAGAATACGACCCTAATCGAAATGCATACATTTGTCTCATACACTATGGGGATGGTGAGAAGAGATATATTTTACATCCCAGAGGGGCTATAATTGGAGATACCATTGTTTCTGGTACAGAAGTTCCTATATCAATGGGAAATGCCCTACCTTTGAGTGCGGTTTGAACTATTGATTTACGTAATTGGAAGTAACCAATTAGGTTTACGACGAAACCTAGAAATCGATCACTGATCCAATTTGAGTACCTCTACAGGATAGACCTCAACAGAAAACTGTTGAGTAACGGCAGCAAGTGATTGAGTTCAGTAGTTCTTCATAGAAAATTATTGACTCTAGAGATATGGTAATATGGAGAAGACAAAATTGTTTGAAGCACGGACAGAACCGGAAGCGCCCCTTGTTTCAAAGACGGGTTATTCACATTTAATTTGATGGTCAGAGGCGAATTGAAAGCTGTAATTATAAAGATCCCCCGGGGAAAAATAGAGATGTCTCCTACGTTACCCGTAATATGTGGAAGTATCGACGTAATTTCATAGAGTCATTCGGTCTGAACGCTACATGAAAAACATAAGCCAGATGATGGAACGGGGAGACCTAGGATGTAGAAGAGATCATAACATGAGCGATTCGGCAGATTTGGATTCCTATATATCCACTCATATGGTACTTCATCATACGATCATATAAGATCCATCTGTCTAGATATCATCATATACATCTAGAAAGCCGTATGCTTTGGAAGAAGCTTGTACAGTTTGGGAAGGGGTTTTTATTGAGAAAAAAGAAGAATCCACTTCAACCGATATGCCCTTGGGCACGGCCATACATAATATAGAAATCACACTTGGAAAGGGTGGGCAATTAGCTAGAGCAGCAGGTGCTGTAGCGAAACTGATTGCAAAAGAAGGTAAATCGGCCACATTAAGATTACCATCTGGGGAGGTCCGTTTGATATCCAAAAACTGCTTAGCAACAGTCGGACAAGTAGGTAATGTTGGGGTGAACCAAAAAAGTTTGGGTAGAGCCGGATCTAAGCGTTGGCTAGGTAAGCGTCCCGTAGTAAGAGGAGTTGTTATGAACCCTGTAGACCATCCCCATGGGGGCGGTGAAGGGAGAGCCCCGATTGGTAGAAAAAAACCTATGACCCCTTGGGGCTATCCTACACTTGGAAGAAGAAGTCGGAAAAGGAAAAAATATAGTGATAGTTTTATTCTTCGTCGCCGTAAATAGGAATATTGAATGAAAATCGAATTTTGAGAATTTGAAATAATCTTGTTATTCTTTA